CTACCTAGACAACAACACAACTTTAGCAATTTGCCCGTTTGAATGAAACGAAGCTGGAAAAATCCCATCCTGCCACTCAAAAGAAGTCCTCAACGCTCTTCCCCAGACAACAGACCGCTGAGAGACAAAAGACTCTAACAACATAAACATAAATAATAACACAGAAACAAAAGAAATTAAAGACCCCCAAGAAGACACCACATTTCACTGTGCAAACCTATCAGGGTAATCAGAATATCGACGAGGCATCCCAGCTAACCCCAAAAAATGCTGCGGGAAAAAGGTTAGATTAACACCAACAAACATCAAGATAAAATGAACCTTTCTTCAAACAGCGTGAAAAGTAACACCAGAAATTAGAGGATACCAATAGCTGAAAGCACTAAACAATGCAAAAACAGCCCCTATTCTCAAAACATAGTGGAAATGGGCCACCACATAATAAGTATCGTGTAACACAATATCAAGAGAAGAGTTGGATAAAACAATCCCAGTTAACCCACCAACCGTAAACAAAAAAATAAAACCTAAAGCCCATATAATAGGAGGCTCAGTCTTATTAACAAACCCATGGATTGTAGCCAACCAACTAAACACCTTAATCCCAGTGGGCACAGCAATAATCATAGTGGCAGCAGTAAAGTAAGCTCGAGTATCCACATCCATCCCAACTGTAAACATATGATGAGCCCAAACAATAAAACCCAAAACCCCAATAGAGACAATAGCATAAACCATCCCCAAATAACCAAAAACTTGCTTTTTCCCAGCATAATGCATAACAATGTGTGAAATTATCCCAAATCCAGGCAAAATCAAAATGTACACTTCGGGATGCCCAAAAAACCAAAACAAATGCATATACAAAATAGGATCCCCACCACCAGTAGGGTCAAAAAAAGACGTATTCAAATTCCGATCAGTCAACAGCATTGTAATAGCACCCGCCAACACAGGCAACGCCGCAACCAACAAAACCGCTGTTACCGTCACAGCCCACACAAATAACGGAATCCGCTCAGCAACTAGCCCAGGAGATCGCATATTCCCAACAGTTGAAATAAAGTTAATAGCACCCAGGATAGAAGAAGCACCCGCAAGGTGCAAAGAAAAAATAGCCAAATCGACCGAAGCCCCGGAATGAGCAACATTTCCAGATAACGGCGGATACACAGTCCACCCTGTCCCAACACCACTCTCCACCAAAGAAGATCTCAACAACAAAAAAAGAGCCGGCACAAGTAACCAAAACCTTAAATTATTCAGACGTGGAAAAGCCATATCAGGTGCCCCAATCATAAGGGGAATAAGTCAATTCCCAAAACCCCCGATTATCATTGGCATCACCAAAAAGAAAATTATTATAAAAGCATGAGCCGTAACAATCACATTATATAATTGATCATCCCCCAACAATCTTCCAGGCTGCCCCAACTCCGCCCGGATCAAAAGACTTAAAGCCAACCCAATCAAACCAGATCACAAAGCTAACAATAAGTACAACGTACCAATATCCTTATGATTCGTAGAACACAATCACCGCAAATAATTAAACAAGCTAATTAACCCATTAATCAAGAATAAAAAACATCCGGAGAAACCCCCTCTACCCCAATAGGCATAAAAGAGTGGTTCACACCGCAAATTTCACTACACTGCCCAAACATCACACCCGACCCAATCAAATGCACCGCTAATTGATTAATACGACCTGGAATAGCATCAACCTTCACCCCCATAGAAGGAAGAGCCCAAGCATGAATCACATCAGCAGACCTGACAAGAACTCGCCTGTCAACCCCATAAGGCAACACACATCGATTATCAACCTCCAACAAACGATAACCCCCCTCCCCAACATCACCAGCCCTCACTATATATGAATCAAACCCAACTGACCTACCCCCATCATCATACTCATACTCTCAGTACCACTGATGCCCAACAGCCTTCATCCTAACCGCAGGCCCCCCCACCTCATCTAACAAATACAACAACCGAACAGACGGAATAGCCAAAATTAGCAAAAGCAACCCCGGAATCACAGTCCAAGCCGCCTCAAGCGCCTGAGCCTCCACAAGAAACCGAGAAGATAACCTACTCTTCAACAGACACAACATCATGTAACCAACAAACGAAGACACCATTACAAGAACAAACATAGCATGATCATGGAAAAAAGTTAACTCAGAACTCAAAGCACTAAAACTATCCTGAAACCCTAATTGACCTCAAAAGCTCATTTATTAGCTTACTCCGCTACTCCACCCTCACAACCACTCGACAACCCCCCTCTAAACCTAACGAAAAGATCTCCCCATCTATAGAACCACAATCTATTGTTTTCCCTTAAACTATTCGTTACCTTTAATCAAAAAACTCCGTTTACTACTATTTAAAATTTTTACCCTAATTAAACTTACCCTATACTAGAGAGAGAGGGAAAGAAACAAAAAATAAACAATAAACAAACACCAGAGAAGTAGCCGAGCTTATATGAGGCTTCTAACCACATAAAGAGAGGTTTAACTCCTTTCACTTCTCTTTAAACCACACCCAATGAAATCACCCCACAAATTTTTATTCTTATTCCTGATAATAGCAAGCACCTGCATAGTCTTATCCTCGTCCAACTGACTAATGACATGAATAGGCTTAGAGATTAATATGCTGGGGTTTATCCCCCTCATATACATAAAAGACACTGCCAACGAATCAGAAACAGTAGTAAAATACTTAATCCCCCAATCCCTTGGCTCCACCGTCTTCATTGCCTCCGCCACAATCTCCCTTCATCTCGACAACATTCAATCGCTCATAGCACTAGCCATATGCCTAAAGCTGGGGGCCGCACCATTTCACTTCTGATTCCCGCCTGTGATAGCAGGTCTCCCACTACTACCAGCCTTCATTCTTCTGACTTGACAGAAAATTGCTCCGATTTTCACCATCAGGGCCATCAGCCCAACACTTATAAGCAAGATTATGCTAGTTGCAAGAATCAGGGCCCTATGGGGAGGCATTGGCGGAATAAACCAGACAGACATTCGCTCCCTACTAACCTACTCCTCAATCGCACACACCGGATGAATACTGGCCAGCATCAATAGCGCCGCCCCTGTGCTGAGGGTGTACATCATAGCATATGTGCTCATCAACCTCTCAATCTTCACAGCCCTAACCTCAACCTCCACAAAATTCCACAAACAGCTACTTACCCCAAAAGAGCCCTACAACTCCCTCTTGCTAGCTGCCAGCATTCTCTCCCTGGGGGGCCTCCCCCCTCTTACAGGGTTCATTATAAAGCTACTAGTTATTAGCTACACCCAAACCAGACTCTTCGTTATCTTCACCCTAATTCTCGGGGCCCTAATTAGTCTATTTTACTACCTCTCTCTAACCTTTTCCCCACTGCTAGAACTAACCAAAACACGCCTAAATAAATCTCACATCTCAAAACCCTCCATAGTATTTTTTCTTGCCCAAATTCTACCACTATCCACCCTAATATTTTTATTCTAAGTGGGATAAGCTAATCTCATAAGCTGTTGGGCTCATAACCCAAAAATAGATATATTCTTCCCACCAAATAAACAACCACCCTATAACACTCCCCTAAAAAAGCTAAAATTAAACCAAAAACTGTCGTCTACCTTTCCCACTCTAAAGACCCCTCCCGCCACTCATGAATAACCCCCACAAACAACAACACCAAAAAAAACAACAATGTTAAACAACCACCAACCCACATTAAAGGTCTCCCAACTACCATCACAGCCGGAAACAGTAAAACAATCTCCACATCAAAGACCACAAAAATAACAGCCAACAGAAAGAATCGCAAGGAAAAAGGCACTCGAGAAGACCCAACCGGATCAAACCCACATTCAAATGGCCTAGACTTTTCTCGGCCAATAAACAAAGAAAACCCTAAAAATAGACCAACAACCAATAGCACAAAACCCAACATCGCTGATAATAAAACACTCACTACAACTTTTTCCATATACCTTGCTAGGCAACACGCCACACTCACCCCCCCCCCCACTCATCTGACCCACCAACCCCACCAAATCGACTTAATTAAAAGTCACCCATTTATTAATTTCCGCAAAATCTCCTTTAACTAAAAAATTCTGATTAAATAAGTAAAGGTTCTATACTTTAATTAAAAGATCTGATTTGCAATCAACCATTGAGTGCCAACTTCAACACTCTAGAACTACCCAAAACAAAGGACCTCGGAGAATATTTGCCTTGAAATCAAACAGAAAGTGTTCGACTCACTTATCCTTTTAGTCCTTCGCTAATTAAGTGTTTACTAGCACATTGACTTTTCGCGTCAAAGGGGCATACCAATGCATTTGGCTCAAAATCAACTATACCCTTAAACCCCCCACAGTAGTAAACCTGCTCTGGCTTAGCTTTACCGTCCTTACGCCGCTATTGCTCCTTAACAGCTGAGACACCCAATCGGTTTTAGCTAACGACCCACCAACAGACTTCCCTCAAACCCAAGACCTAATAAGAAGTGGTGGAGACACACCAATCGCTGCAGCCTCAGGGGACTATCCAGTAACCACCAGCCAAGCACACACTAATATTACTCAACCATAAGACTACCGCGCCACAAACATACCCAAACCAAAGTATACTCGAAAGATTTAAGTTAAGTAAACTAATAGCCTTCAAAGCTTTAATTGATCTACAATCAATCTTTACAACCTAAAACAAGAAACTCTAGTGTTATGGTTTCGGCCCATAAAAAGGCACAAGTTGTGCCCTTGTTTTCACAAATATTTCATTGACGTACCAAGTTAACTTCACTAATTAAACTACATATGGTAGCCCACACACATTGTGCCTTACGGTTAGTCCGCTTGGGGATTTTTAATAGACCCCCAAACAACTTAATCGAGGACTTCACCCGTTAAAGTCCAAGGTTTATATCCCACAACACCAATGTCCTATATTAGGTTAGCTAGGAGACTAGGCCCTAGAAAACAAGTATTTAGGGGTGGCAAAAATGGTGCCAGCAGTCGCGGTTATACCATTACCTCAAGCTAACTAACACAAAGTGGGACCAACCACAAGACTAAAAGATTAACTTCCTACGTAAAAAATAAATTACAACCAAACCCAACCAAGTCATCCACTAAAAGTCCCAACAAACCACAACCTCAAAACCCGGATTAGATACCCGACTATTGTGTGGCCCAACAAAAAGAATACTACAAGCGAAAGCTCAAACCTCAAACAATGTGGCGGTGCTTAACTCCTCATCAGGGGATCCTGTGGCTTAAACCGATAATCCACGAATACCTTAGCTCTTCTAGCTCTCAGCTTATGTATGGCCGTTTACGCTTGCTCAAAAAAGATCACAAAAGGAAGCAATGGGGCCATTCCCCGCCAATTCAGGTGACATATAGCCAACGAAAAGCTGACTCATGGGATACAAATAAACCAACTACCAGACTTAAAAGTTAAACCTTTTAATAAAGGAGGACTTGAAAGTAAGGCTCACACCAAATAAAGCCAGCCTGAACAAGAACTTAAGCGCGCACAAATCGCCCGTCACTCCGGCAGTAAAGTCGGATAAGTCGTAACATAGTAGGGGTAATGGAAATTGCCCCTATCACGTCCGAGGTGGCCGAGACCCCAGGCATCGAGCTTTTAACTCGACCACAGTAATTACTCCAGGACAGCTTTGAGAAGCTAATTAGCATCGGTCTTGTAAACCGAAGACAGGCTATAAATCTCCCCAAAGCTTAGCAAAGTGGCCGAGAGCAGGCGAAAGATTGTAGCTCTTTACACGGATCATCCCCTTTGCAAACAACACTACCAACAATAAAACAGAACTCAAGAAAATAACCACCTCGCTCAGTACCCCATCAAAATAGCTATTGCCTCTAGACCCGCAAGGGTAAACCATCCGTACACCACAGAAAAGCTTACAACTTGTCCCTTTTGCATCATGGAGAAGCAACACAAACCTAACAACTTAAGCTCCCGAATAACTATGAGCTACTAAACCTTAAAAATCAATGTCGCACAATTGATAAATTAACCTTTAGTAGAAGTAACAAGCCTTTCATATAGTTAGATAGCTGGCTTTCCCCTCAAAGCATCAAAGTGCTGCCCCGTAGACTAACTCCTCTGGGACACTAAATAACTACGCGGGTTAACTTTTCGAGGATTAGCTCGAAAAGACAACAAAAATATAGAAAACCCCACCACCAAAAGTAGGCTTAAAAACAGCCACCTAACAGCGTTCTAGTTAATGGCCCCACACACCAACAATATTAAAACCCCAATTTACCAAAATAGGGGAACTTGGAGCCAAACACAAAGCACCACTGAACCGGCATTCTATTAGTATTAACATCACCAAGCCCCAAGAACTCCAGACTAATTGGGCCACCACAAAGCGACTAAAGCTAAAACTATAAAAAGTGAACTCGGCAACAAAGTTCTCTGCCTGTTTACCAAAAACATCGTCTTTTGAGCCATCGCATAAAAGATAATGCCTGCCCAGTGAAATACTTAAACGGCCGCGTTAGCGTGAGCGTGCTAAGGTAGCGTAATAAATAGCCTCTCAATTGGAGGCCAGTGAATGGCAAGACTAAGAACACCTTTACCTTTTATATTAGAAAAACTTTTCGTCTAAGTGAAAAGACTTAGATAATGAAGGAAGACGAAAAGACCCCGCGGAACTTTACTTTTTCTTACGCTTACACCCAAAAGTACAAAGCGCCAAAAGTTTGATTGGGGCAATCTCGGAACCACCAAGCTTCCGATCACTACAATAAAACATCTAAAATATGGTATGGACAAAACAGAAGTTACCCCGGGGATAACAGCGTTATCCAACTTAAGAGTACATATCGAAAGTTGGGTTTGCGACCTCGATGTTGGCTTAAGGACATCCACATTAGTGCAACCGCTATGGAAGGATAGTCTGTTCGACTATTATACCCTTACACGAGCTGAGTTAAGACCGGCGTAAGCTAGGTTGGTTTCTATCTCCTTTACAAACACACCTCTTGATTGTACGAAAGGACCCCAAAAGATGCACAAAAAAGCACACCTTAAACAATTATCCAATTAGCTCAAGCATAAACAAAACCCCAATGTGAGTTAGTATAATAATACCACTGACTTAGGATCAGTAAATAAGTAACCACTTACTCACCAAAAGGGAAAGAAGCTACAATTAGCAATTAGCTGTTACCTAATGGATAGTGAGCAACTCACCTACCCTAACCAACCACCAGAAAATAGTTTAACAAAAACAAAAACTTTGGGAGTTTTAGACTTAGGCACTCTAATTTTCTGAATCAAACCATCAATACGAAAAACTCACCCCATTGCCAAAATCTTAAATAACTCCCTCTACGATCTCCCAGCCCCAACTAACTTATCAACCTGATGAAATTTCGGATCTCTCTTAGGCCTATGTCTAGGAACACAAATTGTCACAGGCCTCTTCCTGGCCATACACTACACATCAAGCGTAGACCTTGCTTTTTACTCAGTCTCCCACATCTCACGAGACGTAAACTTTGGCTGACTAATACGAGCCATTCATGCAAACGGCGCCTCATTTTTCTTCGTTTGCCTCTATATGCACTCAGGACGAGGAATGTATTACGGCTCATACTTAGCCACTGAAACTTGAAACATCGGGGTTATTCTAATACTCCTAACCATAGCAACAGCTTTCCTCGGATATGTTCTTCCATGGGGACAAATGTCTTTTTGGGGCGCCACCGTAATTACCAACCTACTATCAGCAATTCCATACGTGGGAAAAACCCTGGTTTACTGACTGTGGGGTGGCTTCTCAGTGTCTAATGCAACCCTAAATCGATTTTTTGTGTTGCACTTTGTGCTCCCATTTGCTATCGCAGCATTTGCTGTAATCCACCTATTGTTTCTACACGAAAGCGGGTCTAACAACCCACTAGGTATCTCCTCAAACGCAAGCCTTATCCCCTTCCACATCTACTACACAGTAAAAGATGTGGTGGGATTCATCTTTCTCCTGGGCCTGCTAACAAGCATTTGCTTCTTCTCACCAAACCTGCTAACAGACCCCGAAAACTTCATCCCAGCAAACCCCCTAAGAACTCCTGTACACATTCAACCAGAGTGATATTTCTTATTTGCATACGCAATCCTGCGATCCATCCCTAATAAGTTAGGGGGTGTTCTTGCACTACTACTGTCTATTCTAATCTTAACTATTATACCACTAACCCACTTTAATACCATACGCTCTATTAGATTCTACCCGCTTAACCAAATCTTATTCTGAGGGTTTATCAGAACCTTCCTAATTCTAACCTGAATTGGTAAACAACCAGTCGAAGACCCATTTATTTGGGTTGGACAAACTTTCTCCACCCTATACTTTATATACTTTTTGCTAGCCCCCTTAATCGCCAAACTCTGGGACACCCTGGTATTCTACCAACCACGCTAAATCGCCCTCAACTCGCTGGACAAGTAGTTTAACCATAAAACATAACGCTGAAAATGTTAAAATGACATCCGTCCTTTTCCAAAAACCTTATTTCTAATCATCTAACAAAAAACAATTATACATACTATAAAAAAGCTATCCCTACCAGTGAAAAAACAACAAAAATAATAAAAACCCGAACAAACACTAACAACCTATTCCTCTGCAGCATAAAAGAAAACCTAACCCCCTTCCCCAAAACCTTAAACATACCCTGCCCGCCAAAAACCTCTATTCACCCCTGATCCAAATGCATATGAGCCAACACACCACCCCTCAAACCAGTACCTGCCATTAACCTTCCAGAAACCAAATTCATAAATCACATTCTGGATAAAAATTGCCTAAACCAACTAACACGCTTTAGACCAAATTTCCAAACTCTCACATACCTAACAGCCCCATAGATTAGCCCAGCAAACGTAACAAGCACAATAATCGCCTTCCCAAAAGACCCAACCACATCAAACCCATTCACAGACACCCAAACCCCCTGCAAAAGTCACCCACCCAAAATCGCCCCTACTGCTAACACCAAAATAGAAGCCAGCATATATTTACTCTCAGAGCCGCAAGAGAGCAAAGAACCGCCAAAACTCTGCCCAAACACAGCCACCAACAGAATACGCAAGCTATACACCAAACTCAACCCCGCCCCCATCAATACAACTACAATCTCCAACCCACCACTCAACCCGCTAAAAGCCCCCTCCAGAATCAAATCCTTAGAGTAAAACCCCCTAAGAAAAGGCATACCGCATAAAGACGCACTCCTCATGATTAAACACCCCCTTCTAAATGGCAACAGTAAACTAACACCCCCCAAAATTCGACCATCCTGCGTGTCCCCAGTAGAATGAATAATAGAACCAGCACATAGAAACAACAAAGCCTTAAATAAAGCGTGTGTAAACAAGTGAAAAACAGCCACAGTCGGATAGCCAACACCAACCGTAAACATTATAAGCCCCAACTGCCTCAAAGTAGACAAGGCAATGATCTTCTTCAAATCAACCTCAAAACAAGCCCTTAACCCCGCCATTAACATAGTCAAACCACCCACTTTCCTTAAAGCCCACAAAACCTCAGGTCTCTCTAGCAAAGATCTGTAAAAACGAATCACTAAGTAAACACCTGCCGTAACCAAAGTAGACGAATGGACAAGAGCTGATACCGGAGTGGGAGCAGCCATTGCTGCCGGTAACCAGGCAGAAAAGGGAATTTGCGCCCTTTTAGTTATAGCCCCAACTACCACCAAAAAACAAATCAACACCCCAAACCCACCAAACAAACCAAAACCAAAACGCCACTCCCCCCAATTAACTAGAAAACAAATAGCTAAAATTAACAAAGCATCACCAATACGATTAACCAAAACAGTTAACATCCCAGCAGCCAAAGACTTTTTATTCTGGTAATAAATAACCAAGGCAAAAGAAACAATGCCTAGGCCATCCCAACCCAAAAGAACCGTAACTAGCCTAGGAACAAAAATAAGTAAATTTATAGACCCAACAAACCCCATAATCAACAACATGAACCGTCGAATAAACACCTCTCTTTCCATATAGGACACGCTAAACAAGGACACCGACCCAGAAATTAAACAAACAAAACAACAAAAGATGACCCTAACATAATCAACAATAATCGGCAAAGTCCATTCTCTTCTACATAACGAAAAAAACTGCCACTCAATTAAATAACCTCCCCCACTGTAGACAACCCCTCAAACCCCAACCACCCACATAAACACCCTAACAAAAAAAAGGAAAATCGACGAGAACAAGGGAGCCCCCAAAACTTTTAAAATTTTCACATAGCACCACGAACTCGCTCGCAAAGCAACCACAACAAGCCACTCCTTAACCTCTACCTATGCTACTTACTCCTATACAAGTATACTAGAGACCTATAATCCCTACTCTTTATGTATTCTTACCCCCCTCTACCAGGAACACTCCTTAACCTCTACCTATGCTACTTACTCCTATACAAGTATACTAGAGACCTATAATCCCTACTCTTTATGTATTCTTACCCCCCTCTACCAGGAACACTCCTTAACCTCTACCTATGCTACTTACTCCTATACAAGTATACTAGAGACCTATAATCCCTACTCTTTATGTATTCTTACCCCCCTCTACCAGGAACACTCCTTAACCTCTACCTATGCTACTTACTCCTATACAAGTATACTAGAGACCTATAATCCCTACTCTTTATGTATTCTTACCCCCCTCTACCAGGAACACTCCTTAACCTCTACCTATGCTACTTACTCCTATACAAGTATACTAGAGACCTATAATCCCTACTCTTTATGTATTCTTACCCCCCTCTACCAGGAACACTCCTTAACCTCTACCTATGCTACTTACTCCTATACAAGTATACTAGAGACCTATAATCCCTACTCTTTATGTATTCTTACCCCCCTCTACCAGGAACACTCCTTAACCTCTACCTATGCTACTTACTCCTATACAAGTATACTAGAGACCTATAATCCCTACTCTTTATGTATTCTTACCCCCCTCTACCAGGAACACTCCTTAACCTCTACCTATGCTACTTACTCCTATACAAGTATACTAGAGACCTATAATCCCTACTCTTTATGTATTCTTACCCCCCTCTACCTTCTATTACTATCTTCACTATACCTATACTACTATCATTCCACTTCTACTAAGCTTAACCCAGCTTTTCCACTTCCTCACCTATTATATTAAAATCAATTATTATAAGGCACAACTAATTAAGTAAACGAAATAATTACGATCAGAGAGAGAGAGAGAGAGAAACTGAAGGCTAGTGTTTTCACGAATGAGTTTGGATCATTAGATGGAGTTAAACCTCCGCCTCCAAGCCACTCAAACTATAACAACTTGTCTTGTAGTATATAAAACACATTACTGTAAACTGCAACTTTACCAAAGCAATAGCCAAGACATCCAACCCCAGTATCACGCCGGAAGAACGGACTACCCTGATGAGGCAGAACATAGGCCTGTGCCTTGATACTTACTCAAAAGGTAGTATATTCATTACAACTTGCTTACACCAAGTAAAAGGTCCCTGGCCCCTCTTGAAGTAAAGTGGCAGAAAAGTGCCTCAGGTTTAAGCCCTGATCAGGGAGATTACTCCCTTTACTAATCGTTCAGCACATTATTTCAACCCTTATCACATATCTCTTAATCCTACTCGGTGTGGCCTTCTTCACCCTGTTGGAGCGCAAAGCCCTAGGGTATTTCCAAATCCGAAAAGGCCCGAATAAAGTCGGAATCATTGGGATTCCACAACCACTAGCCGATGCCCTAAAACTCTTCGTAAAGGAATGAGTCATACCCCTATCCTCTAACTACCTTCCATTTATTTTAACCCCAACAACCATATTAATTTTAGCCCTTAGTTTATGGCAACTATTCCCCTCATTTATGACCTCCTCTTACATAACCTTAGGCATACTTCTCTTTCTGTGCATCTCCTCCCTAGCCGTTTACACGACCCTAATAGCGGGATGATCCTCCAACTCTAAGTATGCCTTATTGGGTGCCATCCGAGCAATAGCCCAGACTATCTCATACGAAGTAACCATAACACTAATCATTCTCTTTTACTTATTCTTAAGAATAAAAATAGACCTGGTAACAATTCGCCTAATTAATCAATCAATACCAACCGCCATACTACTTCTCCCACTAACAATTATATGAACAGCGGTCATCTTAGCTGAGACAAACCGAGCCCCATTCGACTTTGCTGAAGGCGAATCAGAATTAGTGTCTGGGTTCAACGTCGAGTACGGGGGAGCCGGTTTCGCTTTTTTATTTATAGCCGAATACAGAAACATCCTCATAATGAGACTTATCACATCCTGCCTCATAACAGGCACTCTAACTGCAGCCATCCCAGTAGCAGTGATATTTCTCTGGGCTCGAGCCACCCTCCCACGGTATCGGTATGATCTCCTTATAGCAATGGCCTGAAAATCTTTCCTACCAGTAAGCCTAACAATTTTAACCTGCCTAACCCCACTCCTGTTTCTATAGGACCCAACACAGATAGTATACAAGTACAGCTGCCTTCCAAGCAGAAAGCCCAAACCTGGTCAGTGTAATTACACTTCTAATTTTATCAACTTTGTGATTATACTCCATACTCACAATAGCCCTCCCAATACACCCATTATCCCTAGGCATAATAATCTTAGTGCTAGCCTTCATCAACTGCACCCTCATCGCCTCGATAAGACCATGATACGCCTATATACTGTTTTTTATCTTTATCGGCGGAATACTGGTAATATTTGCCTATATTGCATCACTCTCACCAAATACCACATTTTCACTAAACAGACAAGCAATACCAATTATTATAACAGCTACCCTTCTTGCCTTCTCCACCAGCTTAGGCCCGAGCTCAAACTACCTCACTAACCCAGAACTTGACCTTAGCCTGAAAGCCTCAAGTCAGGCCTTAAGATCCCTATACCTATACAATAGAGGCAACTCCTGCGTAATCCTTTTAGCCTGTGTGCTGCTTTTCACCATGGTCGCCAGAGTGAAGATTTGTAAACCAAAAATAGGAGCACTACGCCCGTACCTGTAAGGCTACTCATTAATCCAGCAAATAATTCAAAACTAAACACCTTATACAAAAGCTATTAGTGACACCCCAACTCCGCCCAAAGGCAACACTAGTACAAACCTAACTAAAAGACCGATAAACTCCTCCACCACAATACCCCTACGCACCCAAATGGGGCACTGACCATGTTGAGTGGCAGAATAAACATACCAGGAGTACAAGCCACTTAAGAAGGTTATAGCCCCGGTAAAAACAGCAAAAACCGTCGAATAAGATAAAACAGAGATACCTAACATCAACTCCCCCCACAAATTCAAAGACGGCGGAGCAGCCATATTAATAGCACACATTAAAAACCAACACAAAGCAACCCCAGGGACCAAAACTAGCCCACCTTTCACCAAGTACAACCTCCGAGTTTTGTAGCACCTGTAAGTCTCCCTGGCCAAAAAAAACATCCCAGAAGAGCACAGCCCATGAGCAACCATTATTAGCAAACAGCCTAATCACCCCCAATCAGTATTTGAAAATACTCCGCCTAAAACCAATCTCATGTGCCCCACAGAAGAATAAGCCACTAAGGCTTTTACATCATTCTGGGCAAAACACACCATCCTAGCAACAACCCCCCCACCTAAACCTAAGCAAAACACCAAAGTAGTAGTCAAAGACCCAAACACCCCCAACCCACAAAAAACACGGATTAAACCATACCCACCCAACTTCAACAAAACACCGGCTAAGATCATAGACCCGGCCACAGGGGCTTCTACATGAGCCTTTGGCAGCCACAAATGAAACCCGTAAATGGGCAACTTAACCAAAAAGGCCAATGAACCACATAAAGTAACTAACCAACCCCATCTAAAGCCCCCATAACTCCACCCCCAAAAGACAGACCCCCCCTCAAACAAAACCAGTAAAATCAATACCAGCAAGGGAAGAGAAGCACTCACAGTATATAACATCATGTACTTGCCCGCCTGCAATCGCTCAGGCTGATAGCCTCACCCTAAAATGATTAACAAAATTGGAATCAGCCTGAACTCGAACATGACGTAGAAGTTGAGTAAAGACCTAAACCTAAAACAAAAAATAAGCACCAAAGTTAGTACCAAAACCCAAGCCACAAACCCAACACTCCTATTCCCAGATTTCTGAATGTCCCGCACCCTTGCTAACACCCTCAACCTAGAGACCAAGATAGTCAATGACACAAGACCAAAAGAAAAATTATCAACAACCAACCCCTGACCCCAACACCCAGCCAGCCCAATCGACCTAAACCACAACTCAAACCTCAACAATAACATAACAACGCAACCCCAAACAAACCCCCACCAAAATACAGCTGGTCTAAACAAACCAACCAAAGCCACAATCATCCCTGTAACCAACAACCTAAAAATGCCCAGAAACCAACCTACCCACGTAATCACTACCAGTGCTACGAACCAAAGAAACTAACACCCTGAGCCCCAACGCTGCCTCACATACCCCAAACCTCAAAAATAACAGACAAGCACTTGTCAACCTTCCCGAAAATCAAACCACACTAAAAATCATAATATAAACCCTCAAAGTAAAAACCTCCATTCTCAAGAGAGCCCCAAAAAGCCTTTTTCGCTGAGACATTAAACACACCCCGCCAATCAACACCCCAATAACCCCCACACCCACAGCTGGGAAAAACCTCATACCAACTACTTCTTCAGCCCTAAACCCCCCCTAAAACCTCACCTAACCCCCTTCTTACTAGTTGCACCCACTTTAACGCCTTTACAAACCCTATACTCTTTGCGAGCCCTTCACCAAAAAACTACCATAATTGAAATTCAACAAACCAAAAAAAGTAAAAACACTATCACCCATGACATAGGACTTAATTGAGGCACTAAAGAATGCCGCACAGGCAATCCAAGCTTGACAAGCTTAAGTTATTAGTTAACTAATTCTTTATAGCGTCAACACTAATGCCCTGCCCCCATTGGGTGATCAGTAGAGTACAACCCAACTAACAAAACAAAAACATAGGCCTGCAAAAATCTAACAGCAAACTCAAACAACACATAACCCCACATTACCAAACTCCCTAGCACCCCCCCAGTAAATGACGCACTAAATAAAAACCCAACCAAATACTCACCAATAACATGAAGCATAAGGTGCCCCATAGTAATGTTTGCAGCCAATCGAACCCCCAAGGTAATCGGCCGGATTAAAATCCTAACCCTTTCAATTAGTACTAGCAAAGGAATTAACCCAACCGGCCTCCCCCTAGGAACCAAATGAGCCGCCCTTTGACCTCAAGAATAACTCCATCCCCTAAAAATCAAACAAAACCACACAACTCTAGCCAACACAAAAGTCAAAGACAAATGACTAGTAGGACTAAAAACATCAGGTACCATCCCAGAAATATTTACAATAAAAAGCACTATAAATAAAGACACTTGACCCAAAGCAAATCCGCCAAAAAACTTACCAGAACAATTTTTAACTAATCCCCTAACCAACTCAATTAACAGAGAGGAAACAACCCCAACCCCAGAAACCCCAACCCACAGCTGGACCAGAGAAACTACCAAACCAAGAAACCCGCTTAGCCAAATAAAGCCCCAAAGGCTAAAACTAGAATGCATACCAGCGTCTAAAGACGAAAAAATATCTATCAACATTACCTCAGCCTACCTAAGACCCTCACCAATAAATGCACAAATAAAGAAAAATCCAAACAACATCAACAAAATGCCAGTACCACGCAGCAGCCTCAAAACCAAAATGGTGAGTGACAGAAAAATGATGCAAATAACAACGAACAGTGCAAACAACCAGAAAAGCCCTCCCGATTAAAACATGCAACCCATGAAACCCAGTTATAACAAAAAAAGTAGAGCCGTAAACCCTATCAGCAACACTAAAAGAGGCCTCCTCATACTCCCCCCACTGAAGCACAGTAAAATACACCCCCAACAACACAGTCAACCTCAAACCATATAAAGCCTCCTCACGATTCCCCGCCATCAGTCCATGATGCGCCCAAGTAACCCTCACACCCGACCCCAACAACACAGCCGTGTTCAACAACGGAACCTTAAAAGCATTTAACGGCATGATACCAACAGGTGGCCAAACACAACCTAATTCAACTGTCGGAACAAGTCTCCTGTGAAAAAACCCCCAAAAAAAAGCAAAAAAAAAGCATACCTCAGAAAAAATAAACAAAACCATCCCCCAACGAAGATTTATACCAACCCAACTAGTATGATAACCTTGATAAGTCCCCTCCCGAACCACATCCCGTCATCACTGCACCATAGTTAAAACAATTACCAAAATACCTAAGACCATCAAACTCAAGCCCTTGCCATGAAATCACCTAACCAAACCAACCGTTAAAAATAAAGCCCCTCTCGCTGCAGTAAATGGCCAAGGACTAAGCTCCACTAAATGAAAAGGATTACGTAACATTTACTTTCTCAACAACCAGTTT